ACCAACAAAATGGAGTGCTAAACCCCGTTCGTTTCGTATTGAATTGAATTAATCGATCACCTTGCTATCGAACATTTATTTTGGATTCAAAATTTTTTGAAAAAGAAATTCGACATATTTTTTATTTTTATTTATTATTATGAGAATCAATCCTACTACTTCTGGTCCTGGAGTTTCCGCGTTTGAAAAAAAGACCCTGGGGCGGATCGCTCAAATCATTGGCCCGGTGCTAGATGTAGCCTTTCCACCGGGCAAGATGCCAAATATTTACAACGCTTTGGTAGTTAAAGGGCGAGATGCTGTTGGACAACAAATTAATGTGACTTGTGAAGTCCAGCAATTATTAGGAAATAATCGAGTTCGAGCTGTAGCTATGAGTGCTACAGATGGTTTAATGAGAGGGATGGAAGTGATTGACACGGGAGCTCCTCTAAGTGTTCCAGTCGGCGGGGCGACTCTAGGACGAATTTTTAACGTGCTTGGAGAACCTGTTGATGATTTAGGTCCTGTAGATACTCGCACAACATCCCCTATTCATAGATCTGCCCCTGCCTTTATACAATTAGATACAAAATTATCCATTTTTGAAACAGGAATTAAAGTAGTAGATCTTTTAGCCCCTTATCGGCGTGGGGGAAAAATAGGACTTTTCGGGGGAGCTGGGGTGGGGAAAACAGTACTAATTATGGAATTAATTAACAACATTGCGAAAGCTCATGGAGGTGTATCCGTATTTGGCGGAGTAGGGGAACGTACTCGTGAAGGAAATGATCTTTACATGGAAATGAAAGAATCTGGAGTAATTAATGAAGAAAATATTGCAGAATCGAAGGTAGCTCTAGTCTATGGTCAGATGAATGAACCACCGGGAGCTCGTATGAGAGTTGGTTTGACTGCCCTAACTATGGCGGAATATTTCCGGGATGTTAATGAACAAGACGTACTTCTATTTATTGATAATATTTTCCGTTTCGTCCAAGCAGGATCAGAGGTATCCGCTTTATTGGGTAGAATGCCTTCCGCTGTGGGTTATCAACCCACTCTTAGTACCGAAATGGGTTCTTTACAAGAAAGAATTACTTCTACCAAAGAAGGATCCATAACTTCCATTCAAGCTGTTTATGTACCTGCGGACGATTTGACTGACCCCGCTCCTGCCACGACATTTGCGCATTTAGATGCTACTACTGTACTATCAAGAGGATTAGCCGCTAAAGGTATCTATCCAGCAGTAGATCCTTTAGATTCAACATCAACTATGCTCCAACCTCAGATTGTTGGTGAAGAACATTATGAAACTGCGCAAAGAGTTAAACAAACTTTACAACGTTACAAAGAACTTCAGGACATTATAGCTATCCTTGGGTTGGACGAATTATCCGAAGAGGATCGCTTAACTGTAGCAAGAGCGCGAAAAATCGAGCGCTTCTTATCTCAACCCTTTTTCGTAGCAGAAGTATTTACGGGTTCCCCGGGGAAATACGTCGGTCTAGCAGAAACAATTAGAGGGTTTAAGTTGATCCTTTCCGGAGAATTAGATGGTCTCCCTGAACAGGCCTTTTATTTGGTAGGGAACATTGATGAAGCTACAGCGAAGGCTACGACTTTAGAAACGGAGAACAACTTGAAGAAATGACCTTAAATCTTTGTGTACTGACTCCCAATCGAATTGTTTGGGATTCAGAAGTGAAAGAAATCATTTTATCTACCAATAGTGGACAAATTGGCGTATTACCAAATCACGCGCCTATTGCTACGGCTGTCGATATTGGTATTTTGAGAATACGTCTTAACGAACAATGGTTAACGATGGCTCTGATGGGCGGTTTTGCTAGAATAGGCAATAATGAGATTACTATTTTAGTAAATGATGCGGAGAAGGGTAGTGACATTGATCCACAAGAAGCTCAGCAAACTCTTGAAATAGCAGAAGCTAGCTTAAGGAAAGCTGAAGGAAAGAGACAAATAATTGAGGCAAATCTAGCTCTTAGACGAGCTAGAGCCCGAGTAGAGGCTATCACTGTGATTTCGTAACTAGTTAGTGCCTTCTGAATAATCAATAATCATCAAAGGAACTTCTGTATAAACAGAAGTTCTGTTTATACACCCTATTTTTGATTTTTCTAATTTTATAAATAGAATCATAAGTGGAATCGGATTCTAAATACAAGGAAAAATTTTTGAATTCAAAAAACAAAAAAATGAAATATAAAAGAATGGAAAAAATCAAAAATTAATAAAACAAGATGGATAGAAAAACTTATTAGATACCATTGATTTTGATATCTAATAAGGTCTACCTACTATTGGATTTGAACCAATGACTCCCGCCGTATGAAAGCAATACTCTAACCACTGAGTTAAGTAGGTCTTTTATAATCACAAAGAGAAAGAAATGGAACTCGTCGCATCGACGGATTATAAATGGAATATCATTTATAAGCAATACCAATCAAACATATCGCACAAATAAGATGTTGCATCATGGAATATTTATCTT